ACAAAGGTTCCAGAAGATGTTAATGGTAAGCAAGAAGATTGTTTACGAAGAAACAACAAGAAAAATTCATATTCTGATACATAAGAGTTATATAAGAATCGAAATAGTCTTTTATTTTCTTTTTTCAAAAGAAAAATCGATTTCATTGAAGTAATAAGACTATTCCAATTCGAATAGTAGTTGAGAAAGAATCGCAATAAATGCAAAGATGGAACATCTTGGATCCGGTATTGAAGGAGTTGAACCAAAATTTCCAAATGGATAGGATAGGGTATTTCTATATGTGATAGATAATGTAAATGCAAAAATTTGTCTTCTAAAAAGGGAAATATTGAATGAATAGATCGTAAATTCTGAAACTTTGGTGTTTCTTTTTCTTTCGGACAAGATAATTCTCGTAGCGAGAATGGGATTTCTACAACGATCGCAAACCCCTCAGATAGAATCTGAGAATAAAACTCAGAATAAAAAAAATTGTTGTAATCCAACAATCGATCTTGGGTAGGATGATTAACCGAGTTAATCCAAAAATTCTGCTGATACATTCGAATAATTAAACGTTTCACAAGTAGTGAACTAAATTTCTTGTTATTACAACTAACAATTTCCACAGGCTCGGAATCATTTAATCCATAATCATGGGCAAATGCATAAATATACTCCTGAAAGAGAAGTGGGTAGACGAAGTATTGTTGACGAGATTTCTGTTTTTCTGAATACCCTTCGAATTTTTCCATTTGTATTTCTACTTGAATCAGAAAGAGGAAGCATTTCTCGGTTTATCAAATGATGATACATAGTGCAATATGGTCAGAACAGGGTGTTGCATTTTTTAATACAAACCCTGGAAAGAAAGGGAGTCTAATCCACAGATCTTTTCCTTTTCTATCCAATTAGTTTATGTTTGTTCTAATTACAAAAGAGAACAAATCTTTTATTTTTACAGGCCAATTGCTCTTTTGACTTTGGAATACAGTCTCTTTATCAATATACTGCTTCTTTTACACATTCAATCCATAACATCCCTTTTCAATCCATAATCAAGAATAATTAGGATTTCTAAAAAAACAAAGAAAAAATCAAGGGTCCGCTCATAGGAAAACCCAACCTTTCCCCGCATCAGGCACTAATCTATTTTTAACGTCTAATTAGATCGGGGAATCATTTCAATTAAGAAGTTAAGCTCGTTGCTTTTTATTTTACCAGAATTGGAGCCAGACTCTATCCATTTATTCACTAGACCCAGAAAATCAGAATTTTTTTATTCCATTCCAAAAATCAAAAATAAGAATTTGATTTTATTACGACATGCTATTTTTTCCATTCATTACCCTTGAGGATCAGTCGTGGTCTTCTAGACTCTACCAAGAGTCTGAACGAATTTGTTGCTTCATCCAAATGTGTAAAAGATCATAGTCGCACTTAAAAGCCGAGTACTCTACCATTGAGTTAGCAACCCAGATAAAATAGGATCTTAGATACGATCGAAACCCAAAAATCAATGGAATTACACCGCACGCTCCTGTCAAAACATTGAACTAGCAAGACATCAAAAGAAAGATTTTATCCCCCATTAAAAACACTCAAATGCCAAAATGAACAGGTCCGGTTAAATTTCACTAAGGTTAAAAAAAGAGCGGCTTCAATCACGATGGCAAAATTGTCATTTTTTTAGCAATTTCTATTTAAAGAAATCAAAAAATCTTGTATGAGAGTACATGCAAGAGGGACAACCCTATCATTTGAGCGAAGTGTAGGCAGAAAAACCTAATATGGAGTGAGGATAAAGAGACCTATCTATCTACAAATTCTATTTGTTCAATAGACCTTTGTCAATGGAAATACAATGGTAAGAAAACAAATTAGATATAAAAAGTAAATAAAATAAGGGCTTATGTTGGATTGGCACGACATAAATCCAGTCAAAAATAGGACTAAGAAAGAGGCAAATTGTGTCTAAATAATTAGACAACGAGGGATACTAGTGATCCCTCTCCTACTTTTTTATTCATTTAGTTCTTCAATTAACTCAAAGTTCCTTCTTTTTCTTTAAAGAATTCTGCCTTCCTTAAAATATCATAAACAGTTCTTGTAGGTTGAGCACCCTTTTCAAGGAAATAGAGAATAGCTGGAACATTTAAACAAGTTTGATTCTTTATCGGATCATAAAAACCCACTTTTCGAAGATCTCTTCCTTCTCTTCGAGATCGAACATCAATTGCAACGATTCGATAGACAGCTTATTGGGATAGATGTAGCTAAACAATGCCCCCCCTAGAAACGTATAGGAGGTTTTCTCCTCATACGGCTCGAGAAAATGATTCGAATTTCTGTCTATAATACAAGTAGATAGAAATTCGACTATGACTTGCATTAATTTCCTTACAGAAAAAACAAATTTCATTTATACTCATGACTCAAGTTGGCTAATTTTGACTGACAGACTTAAAAGGAAAAATCCTTCGAAATTTTTTGAGTCGTCTCTAAACTCTTTTCTTTGTCTCATCTCGAACGAATTTACTTTTATTCCTTATTCTGATCCAATTCAATTGTTGAGACAATTTTATTGTTGAGACAGTTGAAAATCGCGTTTACTTGTTCCGGAATTCTTTATCTTTGATTTGTGAAATCCTTGGGTTTAGACATTACTTCGGGAATTCCTATTCTTTTTTCTTTCAAAAGAGTAGCAACATACCCTTTTTTTCTTATTTCCTTCGATAAAGCATTTCCCTCTTCTATAGAAATCGAATATGAGCGATTGATTTTGATAGACTTTTAATTGAAAGAGTTTTTCCAATTTTCCAAAATTGGACTTTCTTCTTATTTTAACCTTTCGACTTCTATATTAAGGATAGACTGACAAAGTTGGCCTAATTTATTAGTTTTCACTAACCCTAGATTCTTTCCCTTGATAAAAAATCAATTCTGTCCTCTCGAGCTCCATCGTGTACTATTTACTTACAAACAACCCAGCGCAAATTTGGTTCGGGACGAATAGAACAGACTATGTCGAGCCAAGAGCATTTTCATTACTATGAAAAATGATGGATAGCAAAATCCACAATCGATCATGTCCTTCAAGTCGCACGTTGCTTTCTACCACATCGTTTTAAACGAAGTTTCACCATAACAAACATTCCTCAAATTTCATTGCAAAGTGGTATAGGGAATTGATCCAATATGGATGGGATCATGAATAGTCATTGGTTTAGTTTAGTTTTTTGTATACTAATTCAAACTTGCTATCTATGGAAAAATATGGATAAAAGAAATAAGTATTTATCGGGGAAGACTCCGCAAAGATCCAATTTATTTAAACCCATATTCTATCATATGAAGGAAACATAGTTCGAAAAAGACGAATAAACAAGTTTGCTTAAGACTTATTTATTATTGAATTTCCATTCTCAACAGAGGACTCGAGATGGTCAATCCTGAAATGAGAAGAGAAGGATCGATTCTTCTCCAACAAATAAACTATCAACCTCAAAAAAAAATTTAATTAATTTAATTACTATATTTGAATTAGATTAGCAATATATTTTTCCGTAACAAAAACAATTAACTATTAACTAAATAAACTATTCCAATGAAAAGATTGAAAGTTTTTTGGTAGTTATAGAATTCTCGTACTTCTTCGACTCGAATACCAAAAGAAAGAAAAAAATGAAGTAAAAAAAACACATTTCGTGTAAAGTAAAATTAAGGTCTTTGCTTTTACTTATAGCATTCTTTCTTTTACCTAAAAGAAGCAACTCCAAATCAAAAATTAGGAGAAGTATGATTTTTGGAATCCATTCTATCCAACGAACAGTTCTTACCTTATCCTTACCAGAATGGATCATTCTGGATATTTAAAGAATCACAGATCGAGATCGTTTTCGCTTAACCAAAGAAGGACCCTTTTTGCTAATAATATAATACAACAAAAATCTATCTCTATCATAAAGGGATAGGTCTCATTTTTTATACAGTGTTTTACGTATAGACCAAATTTTTCATGAAAATAAAGATATTCAATTTGACTGGACTTGACACTTGATTATGTTTTCTGAGAAAGAAAATGAATGCTTAGAAATGCATCTAATCTAAGAGTTCATAAGAGATAATTATTCTCTCTAATAAACTTTCTTTTGTCTCGTGCGGGGTACAATACGATTTCATCTTTCGTTTCATCAGAAAAATCTGGGACGGAAGGATTCGAACCTCCGAGTAACGGGACCAAAACCCGCTGCCTTACCACTTGGCCACGCCCCATTTCGGGTTTTATCCGACACTAATAAACACTAGTATGTTTATTTGTTTTGTTATTCGTCAATCCCACTTCAATTACATAAAAAATGAGGGATACTCTCTTGCTAGGATTCTAGACATGCGGATAATATAGAATCCAAAAAATGCATTGATCATTACATGGAATTCTATTAAGATATTATATGAAAGTCGAATTTCTTCCATTCTCATTTGAGAGTGCGAATACAAGGAGGTATTTTGCGTTTGGGAAAGTCCGAAGAAAAAAGGATTTTGAATCCGCCTTTTCCTTTTTCCCTTAGAAAAATAACTCAATCAAAATCCAATTATCTACTCTACAAGAACGAAATGCTTGTTATGCCTAATATACTTAGTTTAACCTGTATCTGTTTTAATTCTGTTCTTTATCCGACTAGTTTTTTCTTCGCCAAATTGCCCGAAGCTTATGCCATTTTCAACCCAATCGTGGATGTTATGCCTGTCATACCTGTACTCTTTTTTCTATTAGCCTTTGTTTGGCAAGCTGCTGTAAGTTTTCGATGAAATCTTTACTGCTCTGTCTGCCAAATTGAATGATGTATTCATTCCAAAAAAATTCTAAAAATGGATAAAAGCCGAGAAGTCTTATCTTATATTATGAACCTTCGATTCTAAAATTCAAATTCTTCTACATTGAATGTATAGCTGCAGCAATAAATTTGGATCAGCCTTTCTACCCCCTGCACCTACGTTGAGCAGGTACCTTTAGGTACCCACACAATACCTAACCTAATTTTTGATATTGATAAGAGTGCTTATTAGAAATCAATTCTTGAAAAAAATTGCAAGAATTGATTTTTGCATTTTTAGGTGTCAAAATAAACAAAACCCATCCTAATGGATCTGTGTGGTAAGGAAAAACGGGTAATCTATTCCTTAAAAAAAAAATCTTGGAGATTATGTAATGCTTACTCTCAAACTTTTTGTTTATACAGTAGTGATATTCTTTGTTTCCCTCTTTATCTTTGGATTCTTATCTAATGACCCAGGACGTAATCCTGGGCGTGAGGAGTAAAAATCCAATTTTTTTTGGAATTTTTTCTTACAAATTGGATTTGTTTCGTACATTTATCTATGAGAAAATCCGGGGGTCAGAATTCCTTCCAATTCGAAAGTCCCAAATGATCCGAGGGGGCGGAAAGAGAGGGATTCGAACCCTCGGTACAAAAAAATTGTACAACGGATTAGCAATCCGCCGCTTTAGTCCACTCAGCCATCTCTCCCCGTTCCAAATCGAAAGGTTTCCGTAATATGACAGAGGCAAGAAATAACGATTGCAAAAAATCCTTCCTTTTTCTTTCAAAAGCCCATAAAAATTATATTGCCAATTCCATTTTAGTTATATTCTTTTTTCTTAATGTTAATAAAAAAAAGAAGAAAATTCTTGTTTTTTCTTTCTAAAATTCGATATTGGCTGAGAAACAATCAGATAGATTTTCTCTTCAGCGGGCATTTCCAGATAGGACTTGTTATAATAAAACAAGCAGGTTATATAAAAAATAAAAAACTCTTTTTTGATTATTTATCAACAAAGCAAAAAGGATTCTTATCAAACCCACCATAAAATTGGAAAGAAATATAAAGTAAGTAGACCTGACTCCTTGAATGATGCCTCTATTCGCTATTCTGATATATAAATTCGATGTAGATGAAATTGTATAAGCGGATTTTTTGTATTTCCTTAGACTTAGACCGCGCAAGGCAAGAATTTTTCGCTATTTACGATTTCATATTCTTGTTACTAGATGTTCTATAGGAATAAGAAAAAATCGCAACTCCTTTCCGCTACACATAAAAATTTATTTCGAAAGTCAATTTTTTTTTTTCAATATCTTTCCTTTTTTTTTCAGAATCCTATTTTTGTTCTTCCACCCATGCAATAGAGAGCGAGTGGGAAAAGAGGGGTTACTTTTATTTTCATTTTTCCCTTAAAGGATAGGCTTTGAAATAGGAGTCATGGAATAATGCTGAATTCAAATGTTTATTTCTATAGTATAAGAAAAACTAATCGAATCAAATTCATGGATTTACCACGACCTCGGTTGTGACCCCATAGATAAAAATGCAAAATTTCTATCTTCGAGACCATTGAAAAAGGGCATTGAACGAGAAAGAAATCGTCCACAGATAATTAAACTATCGTATGCCTTGGAAGTGATATGAGGTGCTCGGAAATGGTTGAAGTAATTGAATAGGAGGATCACTATGACTATAGCCCTTGGTAGAGTTACTAAAGAAGAAAATGATCTATTTGATATTATGGACGACTGGTTACGAAGGGACCGTTTCGTTTTTGTAGGATGGTCCGGCCTATTGCTCTTTCCTTGTGCTTATTTCGCTTTAGGGGGTTGGTTTACAGGGACAACTTTTGTAACTTCTTGGTATACCCATGGATTGGCTAGTTCCTATTTGGAAGGTTGTAATTTCTTAACCGCGGCAGTTTCCACCCCTGCCAATAGTTTAGCACACTCTTTGTTGCTACTATGGGGCCCGGAAGCGCAAGGGGATTTTACTCGTTGGTGTCAATTAGGGGGTCTGTGGACTTTTGTCGCTCTCCATGGGGCTTTTGCACTAATAGGTTTCATGTTACGTCAATTTGAACTTGCTCGGTCTGTTCAATTGCGACCTTATAATGCAATTTCATTCTCTGCTCCAATCGCTGTTTTTGTTTCCGTATTCCTTATTTATCCACTGGGGCAATCTGGTTGGTTCTTTGCGCCGAGTTTTGGCGTAGCAGCGATATTTCGATTCATCCTCTTTTTCCAAGGATTTCATAATTGGACGTTGAACCCATTTCATATGATGGGAGTTGCCGGAGTATTAGGCGCGGCTCTGCTATGCGCTATTCATGGGGCGACCGTAGAAAACACTCTATTCGAGGATGGTGATGGTGCAAATACCTTCCGCGCTTTTAACCCAACTCAAGCTGAAGAAACTTATTCAATGGTCACTGCTAACCGCTTTTGGTCCCAAATCTTTGGTGTTGCTTTTTCCAATAAACGTTGGTTACATTTCTTTATGCTATTTGTACCCGTCACCGGTTTATGGATGAGTGCTATTGGCGTAGTCGGCCTGGCTCTGAACCTACGTGCCTATGACTTCGTTTCCCAGGAAATCCGTGCAGCGGAAGATCCTGAATTTGAGACTTTCTACACCAAAAATATTCTTTTAAACGAGGGTATTCGTGCGTGGATGGCAGCTCAGGATCAG